AGTATATGCGAAATCTATCCCTTTTTAGTTAAAAGTTTTCTTAGAATCCAATCCAACCTTTCCCTTTAAGGAATTTAATTGGTTAGCATAATATCTAATAAATAGAAAATCGAATAGTAGATAATCTGTTATGAAAGAAAGAAAACATTCTTTGAAGAATCAAGATTCGTAACCAATCCTTGCCTTATTTGTTGGATTAGGTCTAACTTTCTTGACTAAACTGCAAGAGTGGAACTTTACGAGATGAAATAGGGAAAGACAGAAGATAAAACTTAAAAGGATAATTGAAGTGACTCGTCTTCGAATCAACTTTGGTTGGGGGTTCGAAAAAGGAATAAAAATAAAGTAAATTCAAGGAGGAGCTTTCCTTTTTTTAAGGGGCCCCTCGGGGGGTCGTGGAATGCTTTTCTTCTCCTCTTATTCCATATGGAATACAATCAGTTAAAATAAGAAGGAATAGGGGAATATTCGACCGTTTCAATTCTTTATTTATCTTTTATTCCAAAATTCTCCCGAAAATCCAATTTCATTTTTCAATGGGGTTAGATGATCTAGTTCTTAATATTATTACTTTACTCAATTGACAGATTCCACAACAAATCTCTTGATTCGGAATTAGGGACTCATGTCGCATCTGATGAATCGATTCTCTTTTACACTTCTGTATCTCACTCGATCTTGTTTTTTAGTATTATCTAAAATAACCGATGAATTCTGAATTTTCCATAACTTAGGTAAGTGCTTTACCAACATATGTAGTGTAGTAAAAAAATAAATGGAATTTAACCCTTTCATGCTTACTATAACTAGTTATTTCGGTTTTCTACTGGCTGCTTTAACTATAACCCCAGCTCTATTTATTGGTTTGAACAAGATACGTCTTATTTGAAATGAATTGAATGAATAAGTCAGAAAAGCAAAATCTTTCTTTTGGATTCCTGGTATTCTACGACTCTTTTCCACACTAATTACCAATTCTTTTCTTGGTCATTGAGATTCGTGGATAATTTAGACTACTATTTAGGGATAGATCGTACCTCTTTTTTTTATCCCCTCGAACAAATCGAAATGATTGAAGTTTTTCTATTTGGAATCGTCTTAGGCCTAATTCCTATTACTTTAGCGGGATTATTCGTGACTGCGTATTTGCAATACAGGCGTGGGGATCAGTTGGATCTTTGATTGAGTAATATTTCTTTTTTGATTGACCTCCTCCAGACCAGAGAGGAGGTCAAATTGGAGTTGCAATTCAACTTTGTTTTGTTAAGTTATTTTACTCTGCTTCGACATAAGATAGATGGAATCACGCTCTGTAGGATTTGAACCTACGACATCGGGTTTTGGAGACCCGCGTTCTACCGAACTGAACTAAGAGCGCTTTCATTCAAAAAGAAAACCCTTTTCTACTCCTAACGTGTCTCACGTACGTATAGTATCCACAAATTCAAGTTATACCCACTTTAATTGATCCCCTCGCTACTGCCCATAAAGAAGAAAGAAGTAATAGGTAGGGATGACAGGATTTGAACCTGTGACATTTTGTACCCAAAACAAACGCGCTACCAAGCTGCGCTACATCCCTTTTCCAAATTGTTGTACAATGGCATTGTACACAATTCCTGTCTTGTTTTCCACATCGTAATTTTCTTCTCTTTCTCTATCTATATAGAACCTTCTTGTCATTTCTTCTTTTTGGTCTCATATAATCAAGTCAAGGAATGGTATACATCTAAAATCGAATCTAATTTCACCTATAAAAGAAAGATTACTATTCCTTGGTAATGTATAGGAAGAAGAGGTCATCTTTTTCTTTTTTAGGGATAGGAAAATCTCGTCTATACGGTTCATTCTATATAGAATATTGATTTTGTTTTTTTAGTTAGGAATTTCGCCTAAACAAAAGAAATACAAAAGATCTTGGGCAAGAGTATCTGATCATATATGTATTCCAATAAGGAAGGAGGATTTTCAATGCGGGATATAAAAACATATCTCTCTGTAGCACCCGTGCTAAGTACTCTATGGTTTGGGGCTTTAGCAGGTTTATTGATAGAAATTAATCGTTTATTCCCAGATGCTTTGTCATTCCCTTTTTTTTAATTCTAGTTATTGCTATGCGAGGAATTCTTCGTGACATGACGAAAATTTTCCCTTTTTCAATCCTTTTTTTTTTTAGTATAGGAAGGAAAAAGAAAGAAAAGATGGATTGGGTTGAACCTCAGAGTCATGAAAAATTCGGTAAATCCCATTTTGGAAAACAGAAATTCAATTAAAAGCGGTATCCAAGCTAAGTCAGGCCTCAGAAATCAGAGCATAGAAAGAGGCTGGGCTGGCTACTTAAATGAAAGGATTTCGAAGCAAAATCCTTGCTATTGCTAATTCGACAAGGATTGTATTCTTTAATTATTTCTCCATTTTTTATTACTTAATTTAAGTATTTCCAAAATTTTTTATTCTAATGGATTTTATTCTTCTTCTTCGGATTCAAAATAGAAGAATAAAAGAATAAGTAGAAGAATTAAGTTAAGTCAATCCAAAAAAGAAAGGAGGTTCATGGCCAAGGGGAAAGATGTTAGAATCAGACTTATTTTGGAATGTATCAGTTGTGTTCGAAAAGGTGCCAATAAGGAATCGACGGGGATTTCTAGATATAGTACTCAAAAGAATCGCCACAATACACCTGGACAATTAGAATTCAAAAAATTTTGTCGTTATTGTCGCAAGCATACGACTCATGGCGAAATAAAAAAATAGGAGCATCGTGTGTTCGATCTTTCCAAAGAACAGATTTAATATATAGAACATAGATAGAATACAAAATACAAATCAACTCATTTGATTTCAGGTAGATATTATTTCATATGTATAGAGGGTATTCATATACTATATATGAATCAAATAATATATGGACCAAAGAAAGACTACTTCTTCTGGATCCAAAATTAATAAAATAAAGAAATCCATTTTTTTCCAATTTTTTAATAAAGAATAAATCATGTATACATCTAAACAACCTTTTCATAAATCTAAGCAACCCTTTCGTAAATCCAAGCAAACTTTTCAAAAATCCAAGCAAACTTTTCGTAAGTCCAAGCAAACTTTTCGTAAATCCAAACAACCTTTTCGTAAATCCAAACAACCTTTTCGTAGGCGTCCTCGGATTGGCCCGGGGGATCCAATTGATTATAGAAACATGAGTTTAATTAATCGATTTATTAGTGAACAAGGAAAAATATTATCGAGACGAATAAATAGATTAACCTTGAAACAACAACGATTAATTACTCTTGCTATAAAACAGGCTCGTATTTTATCTTTCTTACCATTTCGTAACTATGAGAATGAGAAGCAATTTCAAGCCCAGTCAATTTCAATAATTACTGGTCCTAGACCCAGAAAAAATAGACATATTCCTCAATTAACGCAAAAGTTCAATTCCAATCGAAACTTAAGAAACTCCAACCAGAATTTAAGAAACAACAATCGGAACTTAAGTTCCGATTGTTGATGTTTTATTCGAAAGGGCCAGACCTATATATAAGGAAAGTAATCCAGTTTTGATTCTTGTGTTTGTTATAAGAAAGAAAAATGGGGAAGAATAAATAGTTTTTTTATTTATTGCAACATGCTCGTTGATTCTTACCACTTAATCTTAATTTATTGTATCTTCCCGGAGTTCCCTCTCCGGGAATTCGGTTTTAATTATTCCTGTATATTACTTTTTTATCCATTTAATTGATGATCTTTATTTTATTGGAAATCGTGTAAAGATTATTTGGATTTGATACAGCTACTTGTGCAAGCATTTTACGATTAAGAATCAATTCCTTCTTGTACAGATTGTGTATTAATTTACTATAACTATTGAATACTTTATATATCCGCGTTGCTGCGTTTATCCGAGTGATCCACAAACGACGAAAATCCCTCTTTTGCCTGCCTCTATCTCGATGAGAGGAAACAAAAGCTCTTCTTACTTGTTGAGTAATCATTCGATTAAGTCTTAAATGAGCCCCTCTAAAGTTTGAGGCAAATGAACGCATTTTTGTTCGTCGTCTCCGAGCTATATATCCTCGCGGAACTCTGGTCATTGAATCAAATTAACCTTAATGAATAACTAATGATTTCTCTTCTTTTAGCCATCCTTTTTCCCATTAATAACAAAACGAATTATTCCGATATATAAAATATTAATTCCAATGGCTTTTGCTACTGTAACCTTCCCAACCACGATTTTTTATTCTATTCCCTTCAGTTATTTCGCATAGAAATAACAAATTCTAACGATACTCAAAAAAATAGTGGGTTCCATCGTTTCTATGGTTCCCTTTTAAACGGTGAGGCCCTCTCTATACACCGGAGCCCTTTCTTTCATTTCATCAAAAGGTATTGTGAACTTGTATAGTTCACATTCTTTGGCTCTACCTATCCATTATAGAGTAAATAGCTCTTTTCACAATAAGAGTTATCCATACAGTGACGGCATTTAATTATGAAAGTTGGCTAAGTAGCTGACCCTGTTAGTCCGTTCTTTTAAGATAAAGGAGCATAAGCCTTTTTCTTTTTATTACTATTTCCTCCGCTTAATGGATAACCATTCTCTACCAATGGGGGAATTGCTTCTTATTTCCAATTTAGATGATTGGATTTGCACCAAAGGAAACCAGAAATTCCATATTACCATAGAAATCTAGGATAGAGCTTCTCTATCCTATTCATTGGTACCGATCATGGATACTTCCAAAATTGTCTTATTTGTTTGAACTCATGATCTGAACGAGTCACACATACACCCTAGCACATGTTCCTCGACGCTGAGGACATCCCTTAAGCGCGGCCGATTTTCTAGCATTTCGTATTGGCTGTCTTGCGTTTCTAATAAGTTGTTTAACCGTTGGCATGTCGTATGTATATAGAAAAAAAGGATTGGTTTAGATCGATCTTAACCTGATGATTGATCATCATGAAGTATTTCTATTTTCTATTAAATCGCAGAAAACCTGAATTTAGGTTTGAAATAAATTTACAAGAAATGCGACCACTACCAATCCTTAAACATTTCCGGAAACCACACTGGATCAGTATCGCAGTGCTCGTCAATCATTTCATCCCCTACAATATCGACAAGTCCATAAGCTTTGGCTTCGTCTGCTGACATAAAAACATCCCTTTCCATGTCTTCGGATACAACCCAAAAAGGCTTGCCTGTTCTTAGTGCATAAACCCTTGTGATCATTTCGCGAACTTTGTGTAACTCTTCCACTTCTAGTAAAAATTCTGGTGTCCTTGCCCGATAATAAGCACTAGCAGGTTGGTGAAGCATAATCCTCGCGTGAGGGAATGCTATACGCTTGGTGGGTTCTCCTCCAAGCAGAATGAAGGATGCCATGGACGCAGCTATTCCGAGGCATATTGTATATATATCTGGTGTCACCGTTTGCATCGTATCAAAAATTGCCATTCCTGAGATTAGCCACCCGCCTGGGGAGTTTATAAACAAAAAAATATCGCTAATTCCATCTTCTATACTGAGATATACCATGAGACCTGTAATATGATTCGTGATCTCGCAACGAATCTCTTGACCTAAAAAAAGTGTCCTTTCTCGATACATAACATTGTATAAGTCAACCCAAGTCGCTTCTTCATCTCCGGGAATCCGGTAAGGTACTTTTGGAACACCAATGGGCATATTAGATTAATATTATTAAATTTAAGTAAGAAAACTATACTTTAATATGGAAACGTAAGAATGGAAGAGAAAGAAAGAATCCGCAGTTTATTGTCTTTTTTTTTTCTTATTCTATATGAATACTATAGATTCTATTAATACGTAGATTGAAATAATACATAGATTGAAAGGTTATATCTATAAGGAAGGTAAGACAGATTGAATAAAGAAAAAAGAATCGGTGATTGGAATGATAAACAAAGAGGGATAGGGATCTATTCTTCGTTTTTTTTTCCAAATAGGCCAAGCTACCCATTGCATATTGGCACTTATCGAGTATAGAATAGATCTGCTTCTCTTTCTTCTTACGAACAGAATTGGCTTCTTATTTTTAATGGAATGAAATAAATATTCACGCTTTCTGACACAGAATCCCCTAGAGGGGTTAGGTACATAGGATATGGATAGTCTTTTCCAATGCGATAAAATAAAGCGACATCGTGTCTATTTTTCTTTGCTAAAGGGGTATTTCCATGGGTTTGCCTTGGTATCGTGTTCATACTGTTGTATTGAATGATCCGGGTCGATTGCTTTCGGTGCATATAATGCACACAGCTCTAGTTTCTGGTTGGGCCGGCTCGATGGCTTTATACGAATTAGCGGTTTTTGATCCCTCTGATCCTGTTCTGGATCCAATGTGGAGACAAGGTATGTTCGTCATTCCCTTCATGACTCGTTTAGGAATAACCAATTCGTGGGGTGGTTGGAGTATTTCAGGAGGAACTGTAACGAATCCGGGTATTTGGAGTTATGAAGGTGTGGCAGGTGCGCATATTGTGTTTTCTGGCTTGTGTTTCTTGGCAGCTATCTGGCATTGGGTATATTGGGACCTAGAAATATTCTGTGATGAGCGGACGGGAAAACCCTCTTTGGATTTGCCCAAGATCTTTGGAATTCATTTATTTCTTGCAGGGGTGGCTTGCTTTGGCTTTGGCGCATTTCATGTAACGGGTTTGTATGGTCCTGGGATATGGGTGTCCGATCCTTATGGACTAACTGGAAAAGTACAAGCTGTAAATCCAGCGTGGGGTGTAGAAGGTTTTGATCCTTTTGTTCCGGGGGGAATAGCTTCTCATCATATTGCTGCGGGTACATTGGGCATATTAGCGGGCCTATTCCATCTTAGTGTCCGTCCGCCTCAACGTCTATACAAAGGATTACGTATGGGCAATATTGAAACTGTACTTTCCAGTAGTATCGCTGCTGTTTTTTTTGCAGCTTTCGTAGTTGCCGGAACTATGTGGTATGGGTCAGCAACTACCCCAATCGAATTATTTGGGCCTACTCGTTATCAGTGGGATCAGGGATACTTTCAGCAAGAAATATATCGAAGAGTTAGCGATGGATTAGCCGAAAATCTTAGTTTATCAGAAGCTTGGTCTAAAATTCCCGAAAAATTAGCCTTTTATGATTATATTGGTAATAATCCGGCAAAGGGGGGATTATTCAGAGCAGGCTCAATGGACAATGGGGATGGAATAGCTGTTGGATGGTTAGGACATCCCGTCTTTAGAGATAAAGAAGGGCGCGAGCTTTTTGTACGCCGTATGCCTACTTTTTTTGAAACATTTCCGGTTGTTTTGGTAGATGAAGAGGGAATTGTGAGAGCGGACGTTCCTTTTAGAAGAGCAGAATCCAAATATAGTGTTGAACAAGTAGGCGTAACGGTGGAGTTCTATGGTGGCGAACTTAATGGTGTAAGTTATTCTGATCCTGCTACTGTAAAAAAATATGCGAGGCGTTCCCAATTAGGGGAAATTTTTGAATTAGATCGGGCTACTTTGAAATCGGATGGTGTTTTTCGCAGCAGTCCAAGGGGTTGGTTCACTTTTGGTCATGCTACCTTTGCTTTGCTCTTCTTTTTCGGACACATTTGGCATGGCGCTAGAACCTTGTTCCGAGATGTTTTTGCTGGTATTGATCCAGACTTGGATGCTCAAGTGGAATTTGGAACATTCCAAAAAGTTGGAGATCCAACTACAAGGAGACAGGCAGTCTGATACCACATTGCTATGGTATCTTTCATCTCTCTTTTTTGATTTGACATGGGAAACATCTCCCATCCTTTCTTTGACTCTTTTTCTTTCTTTATATGGGAAATGATCCCAAATGACAAATGAATAGGTGTGGAAGTTATAATTGTAAATAAACCACGATCGAATCTATGGAAGCATTGGTTTATACGTTCCTTTTAGTTTCGACTTTAGGGATAATTTTTTTCGCTATCTTCTTCCGAGAACCACCTAAGGTTCCGACTAAAAAAATGAAATAATTTCATTGAAGTAAGAAGTCTCCCCATCTGGGAGACTTCTTACTTCAATTAGTCCCCGTGTTCTTCGAATGGATCTCTTAATTGTTGAGAGGGTTGCCCAAACGCGGTATATAAGGCATACCCAGTAAAGCTTACAAGTAAACCAGATATGGAGATGGCGACTAAAGTTGCTGTTTCCATTTTTATAGAATTTCAAGATTACAATGGATCTACGAAAAGATCGTGTATTTACAACTACAACGGAATAGTATACAAAGTCAACACCAATGATTAAATAGAATTTATGGCTACACAAACCGTTGAAGATAGTTCTAGACCTGGGCCAAGACGAACTCGCGCAGGTAGTTTATTGAAACCCTTGAATTCGGAATATGGGAAAGTAGCTCCGGGTTGGGGGACTACTCCTTTTATGGGGGTCGCAATGGCTTTATTCGCGATATTCCTATCTATCATTTTAGAAATTTATAATTCTTCTGTTTTACTGGACGGAATTTTAATGAATTAGGTTTCTACTAACTAAAACTACGAAGTCATAGTTTTTCCATCCAAAAAAGCCTTTCTACTTTAAGCTCTACATTTCTAGACATTCTGGTAGTTCGACCGTGGAATTTTTTTGTTTCGGTATCTCTGGAATATGAGTGTGTGACTTGTTAGAATTGATCCTATTGATAATACATAGAAAGGGCCTGTTATCTCTATCAAGATGATTCTAATTCGTCGGATATTTATTATTTATTCTAGTATCTGGAACACGAAATAGATAGAGTGGATCAAGAAAAAAAAAATGGAACTATGATTCATACTCACTATTCAGACCTCGCAACCAGACTGAAAAAAATTCAAGTAGTTTTTAATAAAAAAAGAAAATGTCTTCCTTCCAAATTTGTTTGCCCAAAAGACAACTTTTTTTTTTTCTCTTGATTTTGTCGAGTTATTACACCGATTCAATAAATGATCATCAAGCGGTTCTTATTCGAAGAACCCTTGCCTTTTGTTTAGCTTGAGACTCAATCATCGTGGCTCTAGTATGAATCTAAGGTTTTAATTGAACTGATTCATAGGATCGCAACAAGATAATTTCTATCAGAAAACTACTAGAATTTTTGCTTTATTTATTTACTAGTAAAACAAAACAAGAGTAAATCCGCATTACGCAAAAAAAAAAAGAAATCCAAAATAGGGAAGAGAAAAGTCAAGAGGCCTCTAATGACCAACATAAGGCAAAGAAAGGAAGACAGATGAGCCAACTTGAGATTTTTTGGCATTATCATCATAAAGAATAAATTCTGGATTTTTCTTATTTCATATCTTCAAGGCAAATCGACCCAATCCAGTGGCTGATGAAGTTTTGAACCCTTTTTTTTCTAATATCCGTTGAAAATTTGTGTGTTTCTGCTTGAGCCGTACGAGATGAAATTTTCATATACGGTTCTCGGAGGGGGACTCGGGTTAGTTACCTATCTCAATAAAGTATATGATTGGTTTGAGGAACGTCTTGAGATTCAGGCAATTGCGGATGATATAACTAGTAAATATGTTCCTCCTCATGTCAACATATTTTATTGTTTAGGGGGAATTACACTTACTTGTTTTCTAGTACAAGTCGCTACAGGTTTTGCTATGACTTTTTACTACCGCCCAACCGTTACAGAGGCTTTTTCCTCGGTTCAATACATAATGACCGAGGCCAACTTTGGTTGGTTAATCCGATCAGTTCATCGATGGTCAGCAAGTATGATGGTTCTAATGATGATCCTGCACGTATTTCGTGTGTATCTCACAGGTGGATTTAAAAAACCCCGCGAATTAACTTGGGTCACAGGTGTGGTTTTGGCTGTATTGACTGCATCGTTTGGTGTAACTGGTTATTCTTTGCCTTGGGATCAAATTGGTTATTGGGCAGTCAAAATTGTGACAGGTGTACCTGAAGCGATTCCGGTAATAGGATCGCCTTTAGTGGAGTTATTGCGTGGAAGTGCTAGTGTGGGCCAATCCACTTTGACTCGTTTTTATAGTTTACATACTTTTGTACTGCCTCTGCTTACTGCCGTATTTATGTTAATGCACTTTCCAATGATACGTAAGCAAGGTATTTCGGGTCCTTTATAGGGAAGGCATATCATAGAGAAAGATAATTCTAATTCTCATATATCATATCGGGTAGGTTGTGGTATTTCATTGCTACAAACATGGGTTATTGTAAAATAAGACATGTCATTTGGATACTTTTCTTCAACTCCGAAGTATTTTGATACAAATAGTTGAAGTTAATTTTACGAAAGAAAATAAGGCGGATTATGGGAGTGTGTGACTTGAATTATTGATTTGGCCATGCAGATAAAGAATTGGATCTGCCACATTAGAATTCACAACTAAAGGTGTCTCCGCATCCAATCAACACGTAAGTCCCCTATCTAGGAAGGATAGGCTGGTTCACTTGAGGAGAATATTTTCTATGATCATACCCCGACCATGTCATCCATGAACAGGCTCCGTAAGATCCCATAGAGTAGAAATGGAATAAGTCATATCACATGATCTAATTCTCTATTTATTACACTTACTTTTTTATTATAGTATGGAAATGCATTCATTTTCTTTGCATCGATTGCGATCCGCAATACTATCGGAGTAAAAGAAGGTATCTAAGGAAGAACGTAGGCTAGACTTTTGGATTTTTTATTAGTAACAAGTAAATACTTTGTTTGGACGTAAGAAATTTGCGATATTGAGGGGATAAACACCAACTAATCAAGAGACATGAGACAATCCACAAAGCAATTGATCATGATCAATTTTGCAAGCCCACTTGGATATTGAGCATTTACCCATAAGAATAGGATTCTTTTCAATGAGTAGTTGTAGGTGCAACTTCGGAAAAGAGAATCTGATAAAGCTTTTCTTACCTAGAGTCATTGAGTCATTATATACCTTATTCTATTATGGATCTTCCACGGTCTTTTTTCTTTCATTCTTGCTCGAGCCGGATGATGAAAAATTCTCATGTCCGGTTCCTTTGGGGGATGGATCCTAAAGAATTCACCTATCCCAATAACAAAGAAACCTGACTTAAATGATCCTGTATTAAGAGCAAAATTAGCTAAAGGGATGGGACATAATTATTACGGGGAACCCGCGTGGCCCAACGATCTTTTATATATTTTTCCAGTAGTAATTCTAGGTACTATTGCATGTAATGTAGGTTTAGCGGTTCTTGAGCCGTCAATGATTGGTGAACCGGCGGATCCGTTTGCAACTCCTCTGGAAATATTACCCGAGTGGTACTTCTTTCCCGTGTTTCAAATACTCCGTACAGTACCCAATAAGTTATTGGGCGTTCTCTTAATGGTTTCTGTGCCAACGGGCTTATTGACAGTACCCTTTCTAGAGAATGTCAATAAATTCCAAAATCCATTTCGTCGCCCAGTAGCTACGACAGTTTTTTTAATCGGTACTGCGGTAGCTCTTTGGTTAGGTATTGGAGCAACATTACCCATTGAAAAATCCTTAACTTTAGGTCTTTTTTAGGGATTTTTCAGGTTGATTCATTCAACCGTGAAGTACCGTGCATAGGTATCTAGGAAATAGTTACTTCCAAGTGAATCTTCCCTAGATACCTAAAATCCATTTTATTATGATCCATTTCACGAAAATATAGATTGTGCCAAAGATGCAAAATTGTTTTCTTTTTTTTTTATTCTAACTCGAAAAGGAAGAAGAGGAAAAAATTGCAATGGATTTAAAACGAGAACTTATTCTTAGGTAAATCAATTGGGAGATGCTTCTCTAGAGTGTCCCATATCTGTTTTCCATCTTCCATACGAAAACTGTCAATTCTCATAAGATCTTCCTCAGTCTTACTCAAAAGGTCCAATAGTGTATGTATATTGGCCCTTTTGAGACAATTATACGTTCTAGAAGGCAATTCTAATTGATCAATAAAAATACAATTCAATGGAATTCCTTTTTTGTTTTTCTTTAGATTAGTTAATTTTTTTTGAAAGGTTAAAAGGGGTGGAGTAAACCTGTTTTTATTTTCTTCGAAACTAGTGCCCTCTTCCTCCGCGTGTAGAAAAGGAAGAAATAAATCAATCAAATTACGAGAAGCCTCATAAAGCGCTTCCTTAGGGGTTAAACTTCCATTCGTCCATATTTCTAGAAAAAGTATCTCGTGTTTTTCATTTCCATTCCCACAATAAAAAATACTATAATTCACATTTCGAACAGGCATGGATACAGCATCTATGGGATAACTTCCATCTTGAGAGTTCTTTCTGAGTTCCGTGTGATATCCGCGATCTCTCTTGATCTGTAACTCAATACAGAAATCAATGGGCTCTGTCAAGTTAGCTATAGGTTGTGCCATATCAACGATCTCTACGGAAGGGGGTAAGATGATATCTTGAGCAGTTATGTATCTAGGACCTTTGACACAAATTGATGCGTCTCTAACTCCATAGAGATTACTTCTCAATACAATTTCTTTCAAATTTAGTAAAATTTCTTGTACGGATTCTTCAATACCTGCTATTGTAGAATATTCGTGTGGCACGCTCCCAAATTTTGCACGTGTGATACATGTTCCTTCTATTTCTCCAAGTAAAGCTCTTCGCAAGGCAATACCGACGGTATCCGCTTGACCTTTTCTAAGCGGGGACAAAATGAAACGACCATAATAAAGACGCTTACTATCTACTCTTGATTCAACACACTTCCACTGTAGTGTTTGAGTGGATCCTGCTACCTCCTCTCGAACCATAATAGACTAGTATTATTATTTGATCATTGAATCGTTTATTTCTCTTGAAAGCGGTTTAATTCTTTTACAGACGTCTTTTTTTAGGAGGTCGACATCCATTATGCGGCATAGGTGTTACATCGCGTATACAACTTAATCGTACACCACTTTTAGCAATGGCTCGTAATGCGGCATCTCTTCCACTACCAGCACCCTTTACCATAACTTCTGCTCGTTGCAAACCCACTGTACGAATAGCATCTACTGCTGTTCTTTGACCAGCATAGGGTGATGCTTTTCTTGAGCTTTTGAATCCACAAGTACCCGCGGAGGACCAGAAAACCACCCGACCCTGCGGGTCTGTAACAGTTATAATGGTATTGTTGAAACTAGCTTGAACATGAATAACTCCTTTTGTTATTCTACGTGCACTCTTCCGTAAACTAAAACGCGCATTCCTACGCAAACCAATCCGCACTTTCCTACGTGAACCAATTTTTGGTATAGCTTTTGTCATATTTTATTATCTCATAAATATGAGTTAGAAATAACAAAAAGAAAAAAAGATACAAAGATATCCGTTTCAGGGTAAAATATATCCTTTACTTTAATTATTTTATTTGGAATTTGGACATTTCCGCGGGTACTTTTTTTACTTTTTAGAAAGTAAAGTTCTTTTTCGAAAGATTACCCCTGTCTTTGTTTATGCTTCGGGTTGGAACAAATGACTCTAATTCGTCCACGCCTACGAATCAGTCGACATTTTGTACAAATTTTACGAACAGAAGCTCTTATTTTCATATTTCCGTATTCCTTTCTTAAACTATGAATCTAATCTTTGGAAAAAATAAGTCTCTTCGCTTGAATTTTGGAACTTTGAATTTATTACCCTAGAAAAAAAAAAGAAAAACCTAATTCTTTGAATCTTTGGTATCCTTCAAATCTTCGGTATCCTTCAAATCTTCGGTATCCTTCGAGTCTTCGGTACGCTTCGAATCCTTATGGGGAAGTCTATAAATTATACGTCCCTTGCTTGAATCATAACGACTTACTTCAATTTTGACCCTATCCCCCATCAGTATTCGTATAGAACTAGACCGGATCTTTCCTGAAATATAGCCCAGAATGATGGTGTCATTCTCTAGGCGAACGCGGAACATTCCGTTGGGTAGGGCTTCCGTAACTAAACCTTCGAAAGTGACTTTTGCTTCTCTCGGGTTTTTTTTTTCTCTCCTATTTTTTTTTTCTGTCATATTTTTTTTTCTCCTATTTTTCTATTTTGATTTTCAAATAAAAAAAAACGTTGTATTTTTATTTGAAAAATAGGAAGTTCGAGATAGAATTCGGGTACTATAGGAGGGGCGATTACCATATATAACATAAGACTTCCCCCCCAATTCTGTTTAGTCGAGCTTCTCGATCTGTCATTATACCTCGAGAAGTAGAAAGAATAGCAATTCCCATTCCGCCCAAAACTTTAGGAATTCCTTGATAGTTGGCATAAATTCGTAAGCCGGGTCGGCTGATACGCTTTAAAAAGGTTCTAGTTCTATATATTCCTTTTCTAGTCTTTCTCTTTTGATGTCGCAAAGTTGAAACCAAGAAATATCTGTTACTTTCCTGATGTTTCCGAACACTTTCAATAAAACCCTCTCGTAGAAGTATTTTAACAATGTTTTCGGTAATATTTGTAGATACTACTCGAACTGTTCCTTTTTTATTCATGTCCGCGTTTCTTATAGAGGTTAGTAAATCAGCAATAGTGTCCTTGCCCATAAGACTCTAATTCTAGGTTCCTCCTAATTTTTCTATAATCAACATGTTTTCTTTTTTTTTTTTATTTTGGATTTTAAAGCATATACGTGAAACACAATCTACTAATTTTTTCTTTGATCTATATCTTGCCTACTAGTATTTATAATACTTCAGGAGCTAATGAAACTATTTTAGTAAAATTCAACTCTCTCAATTCCTCGGCGATCGCGCCAAAAACTCGAGTTCCTTTTGGATTTCCTTTTTGATCAATGATAACCGCTGCATTGTCATCATAGCGTATTATTATACCGTCTTCGCATTTGAACTCTTTACATGTACGTACAATTACAGCTCGAATTACTTCGGATCTTTCTAGAGGCATTTGGGGCACTGCGTCTTTGATTACAGCAACAATAACATCACCAATACGAGCATATCGCTGATTACTAGCAGCTCCTATGACTCGAATACACATCAATTTTCGAGCTCCACTGTTATCTGCTACATTTAAAAGGGTCTGAGGTTGAATCATATTATTTTGATTTCAATTTGTTATTTCAATGCAAAAGGATGAAAGAAATATTGTCTTTCCAGAAAGAAAAACCTGGTTTTTTTATCTTCAATACTCCTTTTTTTGGGTTCTATATCTCTATCTCTAATCGAAGAAATTGACTTCGTATGGGCATTTTACTGGCAGCTATGGAGATAGCTGCTCTAGCTACAGTTTCGGATACTCCGCCCATTTCATAAAGTATTCGACCTGGTTTAACAACGGCTACCCAATATTCGGGGGATCCCTTTCCTGAGCCCATACGTGTTTCCGTGGGTCTTAGTGTAACCGGTTTGTCGGGAAATATACGTACCCATAGTTTTCCACCACGACGTGCATATCGTGTCATTGCTCTTCGTCCTGCTTCTATCTGTCTCGACGTGATCCAAGCGGGTTCAAGTGCTTGAAGAGCATATCTACCAAAACAAATACGATTGCCTCGGCAGGATTTTCCCTTCATTCTTCCTCTATGTTGTTTACGAAATCTGGTTCTTTTGGGGTTATAGTCGATGGTTCTTTCTTAGTTCCATCTCTACTGCAAAACTGGACATGAGAGTTTCTTCTCATCCAGCTCCTCGCGAATGAAATGAGAAAGCGTGCAAATTTCTCTAATTCCATAATATTCCAAAATATTATGGATAGATGCACATTAATAGATAATAGAAAAAGTTAGGGTTTTTTTAATATTGAATTTGTTAAAATAGATAAATATATAGTCAAGAAAGAAGATCTAGAATATATCTAGATGTGTGTGTCTATTTATCTATATTCTATATTTATGGATAATGTAATCTTTCTTAACAAAAAATCTCCTTATTTTTACTCTTATTGAATCGCGGTAAAGTATTCTAATTCAATAAAGATTTCGCGGGCGAATATTTACTCTTTCCTGTCTTATTTGTTAATTTATATTATAACCTTACCAAATAAGGCAATTTTTTTGGTTTGTTCCGCCATCCCACCCAATGAAGTATTAGGATTCTTTTCAATAAAATCCTATGCAGTCATAGGTTCTGTCGTTCCCACTACTTCTCCTTTAATGGTTAGGTCTGAATCCCACAATGGAGCTTCCAAAAAATTTCTTTCCGAGTCAATTTTCTCAGTTTTATTAACCCGGGCCGCTCTTTATTATTGTTTTAAATTTGTATTTCTTGTTTCAAGTTACGATTTCGAATTCTCTGTTATTTTTATTATATTGATGCTTTATCACATTGCCTTTTATGATGTAACTCATAGACCATACATATTGGAATCCTATATCTTTCTTATTCCTCTTCTTTCTTTCTATCATCCCTCCTTTTATCCACATCCCTTTAGTTTTGCTTCACAACCTAGAATCCATTTTCTTTTTTAGAGAAAAAATTGCAGTTGCTACAACTATATGATAGATCTACTCATTTATGATAGATGTATCATATAGTGACTGTTTCTTAGTTAGGATCTCGACAATACGAAGCAATAGGTTGGTTATTAGTTAATTTTCTATAATTACTAAGTTTTTTTCTTTTTCTATTTATAGTAGGGTTCAGTCAATTTTTTTGAATCTCCATTTTCGACTCTAAAGAAAAAACTAACGAGTCACACACTAAGCATAGCAATTATATTAAAAGATTTATCAATTTTCATTAAATCTTATAGAAAGAGGTAGAATTTCTTCTTCTTTTTCAGGGATTTCAGGAAAAATAAGGCTCTTGTCATTTTTTATTCTATCACTGAACAGAATGGGAAGACAAGGCTAGTTATTCTTCGTCTATGAATATCCAAATTTTTACACCTAATACTCCATAGATAGTTCGAATTGGATAGCAGCAATAATCAATTTTAGCGCGAATTGTTTGGAGGGGAAGTCTACCCTTTTTGATGCATTCGGCACGTGCAATTTCTTTCCCTGCGAGACGACCTGCAATTTTTACTTTTACTCCCCTTATATCTGCTTTTTGAGTTAATTCAATGGCTTTTTTCATTGCCTTTCGGAATGAAACTCTATTTTTTAATTGGAAAGCTATATATTCTGCAAGAATGCTAGGTTGTCTATAAGGTTCTTTAACTTTTTCAATAGCAATATTAAGTCTCTGGTTTACAGAATTAACTTCCTTTTGTAGATCTTTCTCTAATTCTTCGATTGCTCCTTTTTTCTTTAATAAATTGGGGAATCCAATATGGATTATTACGTGGATCGTATCGATTTCTTTTTGAATTTCTATATGTGTAATTACTTCGGAACTTGAGCCTGAGTCCATTTTTCTATTATGTGTAATTACTTCGGAACTTGAGTCTGATTCTATTTTTCTATTCGAGCCTTTTTTCCTATTCTTTTGTATATAGTTCTTGATACAATTCCGTATTTTTTTATCTTCCTGTAGACCTTCAGAATAATTTTTTGGTTGTGCGAACCAAAAGGAATGGTGATTTTGGGTTGTACCAAGTCTGAAACCGAGTGGATTTATTTTTTGTCCCATATTTTTCTATTCTATTTTTTTTTTACTGGGAATCGAAATCTTAGATGGATCTAAAGATTATTTAGATTTCTTTACTATATTTAGTACAATTGTTATATGACACATGGTTTTTTTTATGGGAGAACTACGTCCTCGAGCTCGAGGTCTGAATTTTTTCATAATAGTACTCCTACTGACTTCGGCTTTAGTGATGAATAAATTCGCTTTGTCGAAATCCCTATAATGAGTAGCATTTGCTGCTGCCGAATAAACCAACTTTAGGATGGGATAAGATGCTCGATAAGGCATGAGGTTCAGTATCATAACAGTTTCTTCGTAGTAACGCCAGCGAATCTCATCAAGAACTCTTTGTGCTTTGAAAACAGACATATGGATGCGTTTTTGTGCTTTGAAAACCCGTTCGAACTTAAGTAGACGATCGGTTGGAACTTTCCTTGCGAGTTTCCTTAGCCCATTCTTCTTCTTCTTTATTCTAGGGGTATACTTTACCAGTTTGAAACTTGTCATAAATAAGGTTATTCCCCGCCTACCTTTGTTTGTTTTTTTTTATTTTGAATCTTTCTATTCTGAATTCAGTTAACGACGAGATTTAGTATCTTTTCTTGCACTTTCATAACTCGTGAAATGCCGAGTAGGCACGAATTCCCCCAATTTGCGACCTACCATAGGATTTGTTATGTAAATAGGTATATGTTCCTTTCCATTATGAATCGCGATTGTATGGCCAACCATTGCGGGTAGAATGCTAGATGCCCGGGACCACGTTACTATTGTTTCTTTCTCCTCCTTCATATTGACCTTTTCGATTTTTGCCAATAAATGATGAGCTACAAAAGGATTCGTTTTTTTTCGTGTCACAGCTGATTACTCCTTTTTCCATTTTAAAGAGTGGCATTCTATGTCCAATATCTCGATCGAAGTATGGAGGTCAGAATAAATAGAATAATGATGAATGGAACAAAGAGAAAAATCCTTTAGCTGGATAAGGGGCGGATGTAGCCAAGTGGATCAAGGCAGTGGATTGTGAATCCACCATGCGCGGGTTCAATTCCCGTCGTTCGCCCATCGCATTATTGCAAATTCCAAAAATGCAATTTTCCATATTCCTAGTTACGTATTTACTTACGGCGACGAAGAATAAAACTATCACTATATTTTTTCCTTTTCCTAGTTCTTCTTCCAAGCGCAGGATAACCCCAAGGGGTTGTGGGTTTTTTTCTACCAATGGGGGCTTTCCCTTCACCGCCCCCATGGGGGTGGTCCACAGGGTTCATAACTACCCCTCTTACTACGGGGCGTTTACCTAGCCAACACTTAGATCCGGCTCTACCCAAACTTTTTTGGTTCACCCCAACATTACCCACTTGTCCGACTGTTGCTAAGCAATTTTGGGATACCAAACGGACCTCCCCAGATGGTAATCTTAAAGTGGCCGATTTACCCTCTTTTGCAATCAGTTTCGCTACAGCACCTGCTGCTCTAGCTAATTGCCCACCCCTTCCACGTGTGATTTCTATGTTATGTATGGCCGTGCCTAAGGGCATATCGGTTGAAGTAGATTCTTCTTTTCTCTCAAAAAACCCCTTCCCAAACTGTACAAGCTTCTTCCAAAGCATACAGCTTTCTAGATGTATATGACGATCTCTAGACAGATGGATCTTATATGAATCGTATGATGAAGTACCACATGAGTGGATATATAGGAAAGGAATCCAAATCTGCCGAATCGCTCATGTTATGATCTTCTACATCCTAGGTCTCCGCGTTCCGTCATCTGGCTTATGTTCTTCATGTAGCATTCAGATCGAATGACTCTATGAAATTACGTCGATACTTCCACATATTATGGGTAACGTAGGAGACATCCCTATTTTCCCCGGGGGGTCTTAATTACCACTGCTTAGCTTTCAATTCGCCTCTGACCATCAAATTAAATGTGAATAACCCGTCCTCCTCTCTTTGAAACAAGGGGCGCTTCCGGTTCTGTGCGTGCTTCAAACAATTTTGTCTTCTCCATATTACCATATCTCTAGAGTCAATAATTTTCTATGAGGAACTACTGAACTCAATCACTTGCTGCCGTTACTCAACAGTTTTCTGTTGAGGTCTATCCCGTAGAGGTAGTCAAATTGGATCAGTGATCGATTTCTAGGTTTCGTCGTAAACCTAATTGGTTACTTCCAATTACGTAAATCAATAGTTCAAACCGCACTCAAAGGTAGGGCATTTCCCATTGATATAGGAACTTTTGTACCAGAAACAATAGTATCTCCAATTATAGCCCCTCTGGGATGTAAAATATATCTCTTCTCACCATCCCCATAGTGTATGAGACAAATGTATGCATTTCGATTAGGGTCGTATTCTATGGTTACGATTCTACCAGATATGTCTTTTTGATTCCGTCGAAAATCGATTTTACGGTATAGGCGCTTATGACCTCCCCCTCTATGCCTTGCGGTAATGATTCCTCTGGAATTACGACCTTTACCACAACGGTGCCGTCCATGGATCAAATTATTTCGTGGATTGGATTTCACTTGCCTGTCTACGGTTCCCTTGCGTGTGCTCGGGATAGGTGTTTTGTATAAATGTTTCGCCGTATTATTAAGTATTCTCCTTTAGTTTTTTTCTCTATCTAGAAGTGGAATAGAATAACCCGGTTGAAGGGTAATGATCATACGTCTGTAATGCATTGTATGTCCCAGAATAGGTCCCATTCTTCTACCCTTTCTGGGTAGTCGATGGCTATTCACAGCTACTACCTTAACACCAAAGAAGAGTTCGACCCAATGCTTTATTTCTGTCTTAGTGAATCCCGATTCGACATTAAAAGTATATTGATTCTTTCCCAATAAACGAAGACTTTTTTCTGTAAATACTGCGTATTTGATTCCATCCATAAATCGACTTTCCCTCCTATGCTCTGAGTTCCAGTATCGATAAGAATTCGAGTTCTTATTGTTCTTATGTTATGGTATGAATATACCATACCAATTCGTTATGTATGGATGATGGATGAGATTCCATGGATAGAGAGCCAGTTCCAATAGACTTATGGAACGTTCCCGTTCGCGTGCATCCAGCAGGAATTGAACCCGCAAATTTACCAATTATGAGTTGGGCGCTTTAACCATTCAGCCATGGATGCTTAACAGGGATCATCGTACATCGTAAATAACCAATTTTCATATAGAAAGACATATCATAGAAAAATGAAATCGAAAATATTCGGAGATGGCAAATATTCGGAGATGACTATGAAAACACCTCTCTGGATCCTCGAATTGAAAGAGAGATTGAGAGGGATCAAGAATCCTAATTCTCGCTATTTGGAATGGATCCAATTCTATTGAGTCTGACTCATAGTGATCATTTCTCTTTAGCAAAGAATGACCTTGGTTATCAAAGGATTGAACAACCGGGATCCATTTACTTATGATACCTAGTTGACATTGATAACAAGGATCTAATGAATTATGAGTTTAATAGATCCTCTTTAGCAGAAAGACGTATATTCCTTGCTCATTATCAGACAATCACTTATTCCCAAACCTCGTGTGGGGCTAATCGTTTTCATTTACCATCTCATGGAAAACCCTTTTCGTTCCGCTTAGCCCTATCGGGTATTTTAGTGATAGGTTCTATAGGAACTGGACGATCCTATTTGGTCAAATACCTAACGAAAAATTCCTATTTTCCTTTCATTAAGGTACGAGGGCTTCTTATTCCACAAGAACGAAAGCACCTTTTCATTCTTTCATATACTAGGGGTTTTTACTTGGAAAAGACAATGTTCCATACTAAAGGATTCGGGTCCATAACCACGAGTTCCAGTGCACTAGATCTTGTAGCACTTAGCAACGAGGCCCTATCCATTAGTATTCCACATAAGAAATCCATTATAGAAACTAATACAATTAGATTAGCTCTTCATAGACAAACTTGGGGTTTGCGAGCCAAGGTAAGACCGGCTCGGGATCATGGGACCCTTTTCTATCAGATAGGAGGGGCTCTTGTACAAAATAGACTTCTAAGTAATAACCCCATAGAATCTATCTATATAAAGAGGCAATCGTGTCAGGAAGCGGGTTTTTCTTTGGCCAAAGGGTACTTCGAACTTGGAACGAGCATGAAGAGATTAACGAGACTTCTTTCTCTTTTGAGTTTTTCTGGCGGACCGGTCGCGCAAGATCTTTGGTCTTCCCCCGGAACCGATGAAAAAAAGTGGGTCGCTTCTTATGGACTCGCTCAGAATGATTCTTCTCTATCTATAGTTCATGGCCTATTAGAAGTAGAAGGTGCTCTGGTGCAATCCTTACCGACAGAAAAAGATTGCAGTCAGGTTGATAATAATTGAGTGCCATTACTTCGTCGGTCCGAACCAAGGAATCCGTTAGAAATGTTTTGAAATGGATATTGTTCTCTCTTTGATCAGGGATTGCTATATGAAAAGAAGTGGAGTTTGAAAAAGGGAACGGAATGGTCAAACCGGAACTGCTAGAGGAACGAATTTTCAATAGCATAACTTGGGCTCCTAGAATATGGCGCCCTTGGGACAATCTATTTGATTGCAGGGTTTTGTTCCGAAGCAAAGATATCCGCGGAGGCCGGTTCGTTCGTCCTATTCTGATATTCAGGACCAAGAGGTACTGGATTCTCTTTCGGATAGGCCCTGAAAGGAGAAGAAAGGCTGAAATGCCAACGGATCTCTGTCTATTCTCTAATTCACCCGATCCGATAGTACCCGTTTTTGGAACGTCCAGTGCCAAAGTCACTGAATGGGTAAGTCACCAATCCAATCCCTTTGACAAATCGGGTGTCATATTAGATATCATATTCTATATATATAGAAATATCATAGAATAGACATATAGAATTTTTGGTCGGGAAATTCGAATGAATCATTGAGTGAAAAAGGAGCAAAGAATGACAAAAGACGAGACTCTACTAGTCTTCACTCTTGTGGTTTCCTCGGTTTCTGTTTTCTTATTC